CCGCAATTTCAGAATCTCCCTGGCGAATGGCCTGTTCTCCTCGGTCAGAATAGGTGGGTTAATTCCTTCCCTTAGAACCGTACTTGAGAGTTTCCTAACTCATACGGCTCATCCTCAGCAGTCAATTATTTTGGTATCCCATCTTAATCTCCCCTAGACTAATGAAATAAGATTTCTCGTAAATCAATCCCATTTTTGTTTTGTTTCTCGGGTTACCCAGAGGAGGTTAATTACATACATTTCCATGAGCTTCAAACGTGAATTTGGATTTCATTTCGAATCGAATTCAGTTTTCTCTTTTTTCCCACCTTCAGAAAAATGAAGCATAGACATCTCTGCTATCATTAGCATTTTCTGAAAGGTAACTATCTCGGTTTCATATCGAAATTTATATAGAATCTTTGAAAAATACTTTTTTTCCTCCCTAAGAAAGAAAGGACTTACTCTCTTTGGGATCTGATACTACACCGCTGCTGAATACCTTAGTGGATCGACTCTATTACATAAGTGGATTCCTAACTTTTATCTCATATCATGACATAAGTAAAGCAGTTCTTATTGTATCGGCCCAAACCCTCGCTAATTGATCTTTACGGCGCTTCCCCCATCAATTAGAGCTTTTATCCATAGAATCTAGTCTTTAATAGGCATATTTATTTCTTCCTATTTTGGCTTCTATGAAGTCTCTTTCTTTGCTACAGCTAATAAAAATCGTTGCTTTGTACGATAAATATGTAGAAAGCCTATTTTCGTTCTAGTATTTACTGGCGGATTGGATCTTTCTTTCCCTCTTTCTATAGTGGAGATAGTCGCACGTAATGACAGATCACGGCCATATTATTAAAAGCTTGTGGTAAGAAGGGGTTTCGTTCGAGTGCCCGGAAATAATATTCCAAAGCTTTCGTATGTTCTCCGTTGCTTGTGTGGATAAGGCCTATGTTATAGAGTATATAACTTCGATCATAGGGATCAATTTCGAGTCGCGTAGCTTCATAATAATTATGTAAAGCTTCTGCATAATTTCCTTCGGATTGAGCTGACATCCGTTACGGTTGTTCATTCTATTCAAATAATCCCCGTTCCAGAACCGTACATGAGATTTCAATCTCATACGGCTCCTCCCTTCTGTACATAATGAATGATAAGAATCCATGGAATCAAAAAAAAGATATTGCAAGATTCTCATTATGAACTGACAGGGGCTAGTATTCTTAGAAGAAATCTCTAGCCAGCCTTCCTGCAAGAGGCCTTTTCTTAACATCCAGCGTATTGGTGGTAGATAGAAAAAAAGGTAACTCCAACAATTTCTTTGTCCTCAACGCCTCCTATTTCCAGGAATGAGTCACTTCAACGGACTTCGATGGTTCTATGGGTATCCAAAGTACGAACGAGATGGATGTTTGTTGTCCCAACCACTCTTGTTTGTTAGTCCCGATCCCGATAAGGAAAAGGGGGCAAGTTCTAACGAAAGTTTTCCTGTTGTTGATTCCTAGGTGTAGTGCTTCTTCCTCTATGCCGCCTATTGGTACTAGTGGAGTAGGATTGACTTGTAATAACCTATAGGTGGAACCTTTCGCTCAATACTCAAATTGAAAATGGAAGCATCTGAGGCTGCATCACTCGGGGATACACGATAGAAGGAATTGTTCTATTTCCAAACTTCACCTTCACGAAGCGTAGGTTTCTTTCAGGTTTCTTTTAAGATAATATATATAAATCTGTTTTCGTTCTATCCCGAATTATGTGCCTTTCTCGCGCGTAAGACTAAGAATGGTAAATAAACAGAATCAAATCGCACCATCTCTGTAATAGGTAAATGCCTCTTTTTCTCCTGAAGTTGTCGGAATTATTCGCAATAAGATATTGGCTACAATTGAGGAGGTCTTATCAATAAAATTTCCATTTATCCGTGATCTAGGCATAGTTCACAATCCACTCCCTAATTCTTCTCATTACCTCTCGTGGGAAAAGAATCCCACAAACAAAGGAATTGGACAGTACGAAATCACACAAAAAAGACTCGGGGGGATCAAAAAATGCATATTTTTTTGATCCCCCGAGCCACGAATCTTTCTTTGACTTTGAGAAAAAAGTTGCTATTTCGAAGTGTTCGCATTAATGCGTCAGATCTATATCGCGGAGCTCCCTTTTCTCTTGGTTAGGGTTATTCTTCCTTTCACTTACACGGAACCTCAGGCGCACGATCAACGTATGATATGACTCCAGGTATGACTCCAGATCTTTTTTTAGTCTGCCCGGGTTTCCTCTACCCTTCTTAGTTTCAAATTGTTCTCCGATAATTCATAATTTTGCATTACTAGCTCAATTTGGAGGGTTCTCTGGGTTTTCCTTTTCCTCATGCAGGCGGAGGTTTTCCTCCTGCAGAATGACAGAATTGTCATTGTCCAGGAACCCAATCCGGCTCTCCAACTATAACCGACCACTTTCGAGGGTTTTCTGTTTTTCCCGGAGGTGGGGGTTTTCCTCATGCAGGCGGATGTTTTTCTCCTGCAGAGTGGCAGAATTGTCCTGGAACCAGGAAACCAAACCTGTTTCTCTGCATCTTTGATCGTTATAGAGAGTTCTCGGTATGAATCACGAGAGCTTACGAGTTCTCTTTGAGTATATAGCCATAACGTGGCTAAGCCGCCCAACTGGCTTTTGGTTCGTGCCAGCTCGGAGGCAAGGGCGCAATTTTGTTCCCATAGAATCGGGGACTGGTCTCGCCGATCGAGAGGACCCTCATCGATGTCGCGGTTGTGTGGGTTCAACCGTAAAGAGGAAGGTGTTAGCCCAAAAAGGAAGTTCTTTTCCCTTTTCCAGGTCTGCCTTGAGAGTCCACGTTTTCGGTACGGTGATTCATTGGATGAACTATTCCAAAGGTTTTGCGTACTTTCCCTGAATACTCTTCCCGGAAGTCCCTGAATTCCGAAGGCATAGTCCTAGTAGTGAAGGTTACGGGGGCCTTAGGTTGCGGGGCAACCCAAGAGCAGAACGTGAAAATCAAAAAAAAAGAGAATGAAATTACGAGAGAGTACCACGAACCCGGTCAACTGTGGGATAATATTGATCAGTCTCAAGAATTTGAGTACTTGTCGGACCCGGACCATCCTAGAAATCCGGGTCCAAAGTGCCTGAATCAGTACTCCCAAAACGACCAAAGGACCATTCAGAGTTTTTCTAGTTGAGTTTAGAAAATAGAGGAATGGTGAATGATACATCATATGTATTTTCGCATTCGCGATTCACCGGGTTTCTAGGCCATAATCAGAACATCATATTTTGTAGGAGAGATGGCCGAGCGGTCCAAGGCGTAGCATTGGAACTGCTATGTAGGCTTTTGTTTACCGAGGGTTCGAATCCCTCTCTTTCCGCCCCTTCACGGACTTCACGAACCTTATTGACCACAATGTATCAAATCAAATAACAACGAATACTTCCAGCAAGTGGATCTTTCTTTGATATAGATTCTCGATTACTCATTTTTGTAGTTTTGTAATACGGAAAAATACTGGAAAGAGTGGCCAAGGAATGCAACTACCCTCGCCGATCTGTTTATGATACATAACTGGAAAACCTCTCTATCTTAGGTCGATTTATTTTGCCTAAATAGGGGGCCAAAATTTCCGAAGTTTTGTTTTGTTCTTTTAGTTAGTTTCAAGTTTGACGGGAATAATATTCTACAACTCGCAACTCTTCGATTTTCAAACCAACCCGACGACGAGCTATTATTTGCTTGACTACTCCTTTATATTGGGATGAGTGAAGAGTTAAATGTTCTGGCAATTTCTTCTTCTTCTGGGAGGATGAAGAAAGAGAATTTTGAATGAGAGCTCTGGTTTTTTGTTTATCCTTCGTTGTAATAATATCTCGGGGTTTGCAGCGATAACTTGGGATATCTACTAGACAACCATTAACTAAAATATGTCTATGATTCACTAATTGCCGGGCCCCAGGAATGGTCGAAGCCATACCCAATCGAAAAATTATGTTATCCAAACGCATTTCAAGTAATTGTAGTAAAACCTGACCTGTTGATCCTTTCGTTTTTCCAGCGATACGAACGTATTTAAGCAATTGTCGCTCTGCCAGACCATAATGAAAACGCAATTTTTGTTTTTCCTCTAGACGACGCCCATATTCAGATTTTTTGTTGTCCTTTCTCTTTTGACGATCGGAGGGGAGTTTAGCCACTTTCCTAGTTAGTCCCGGTAAAGCCCCCAGACGCTTTATTTTTTTGAGACGAGGCCCTCGGTAACGAGACATAAAGACTCCTTTTTTTATTGAAAATTCAATTGAAAGAATAAACCTAAATTAAGACTGAACTAAATGATAAACGAAGCAAAATCTACTGAAGTACTTTATTACAAAGAAGAATGAGATGAATTGTATCAATATTCAGACTCTTTGGTATTTGGTATATATAGCAATTTAAGAATCCTTTTATTGATTTGTTCCTAACTGCTCGAAGCTTTTGTTTTTTATTCATAGTTGGAAGTTCTTACGACATACTAGATCAGTTACTTTTTAAAAGACGGTAAAGAAGTCTTTTCAATAGTCCATTCCTTGGTGTCAAGGAGACATTCATGTTTCTAAAGTAGCAAATCGAACCAATAAAAAAGCCGGCTATCGGAATCGAACCGATGACCATCGCATTACAAATGCGATGCTCTAACCTCTGAGCTAAGCGGGCTCACATAACAGAAATTTTGCATAGGAATTCCGCAAACTGCCAGGATCTTAGCTATTCAGAAATCCTCTAGCATATAGAAAGAAGAAATAATAGAAATCGAATTCAGAATGAATCTTCTCTAACACGAAATCTCAATCAAATAGAATTTTATATCCTTTTTCAATTGAAATCAAATCGAAAATCAATCGAATTTCTCTTTTTATTTTCTATTTATATGATATAGGCTTATAAAGAATCAAGATAATTAAGGATACAATACAATATAGAACAGAAAAAAAATGAGACATTCTTCTGCTTTCATTCAGAGCGATAAGACAATAAAGAATCGACCGTTCAAGTATGAAAAACAGCGCGTTAAAAATGAGAATAAGAGAGGTATATATTCTGTGGTATAGATCCACCCATGTTGAATTGCGGATTCATCAATGCTAGAATCATTTCTGATTGGACCAAATACCCGTTCTCCGATAGATTAAGGATAGATAAAAAACATAAGAAATCAAATAGGAGTAAACGGATAAACTTTTTAGATATAGAATCCTATCTAATGAATTCAACTAATGAATTCAAAGGTTACGGTATAAGCAAAAATGAAAGAAAAATGAGAAAGAAAAGAAAGAGGGGGAAGGAGATCCTAGTTTCAAAACAAAAAAGGGGATATGGCGAAATTGGTAGACGCTACGGACTTGATTGGATTGAGCCTTAGTATGGAAACCTACTAAGTGATAACTTTCAAATTCAGAGAAACCCTGGAATCAAAAATGGGCAATCCTGAGCCAAATCCTGTTTTCAGAAAAAGGGGGGTTCCAAAAACAAGAATCCAAAAAGGATAGGTGCAGAGACTCAACGGAAGCTGTTCTAACGAATGGGGTAGACTGCGTTGCTAGAGGAATCTTTCCAAGGAAGGGATGAAGGATGAACCTAGCTACAGACTTATACTGAAATATCAAACGATTCATATTAATTCCTCCCCGAATCCTTCTTTTTTTATATGAAAAATGTAAGCATTATTGTGAATCGATCCCCACAAATTCAGTGATCAAATCATTCACTCCATAGTCTGATAGATCTTTTAACGAACTGATTAATCGGACGAGAATAAAGATAGAGTCCCATTCTACATGTCAATAGCAATACCGACAACAATGAAATTTATAGTAAGAGGAAAATCCGTCGACTTTAGAAATCGTGAGGGTTCAAGTCCCTCTATCCCCAATCACACTAAAAAAAAAAGGCCCATCCCCCTAACTCTATCCTCTTTTTCATCAGCGGTTCCATTCTACAATATGTTTCTGATTCACTCTACGCTTTGCCACCTGGATCGGAGCAGAAATGCTCCTCTGTTATCACAAGTCCTTGAGATGTACAATATACATACAAAAGAACATCTCTAAGTAAGGAATCCCTGTTTGAATCATTCACAGTACATATCATGATTCTTAATTCAATGAAACTTACAAAGTATTCTTGTTGACGATCTCAGCAATTCCCTGGGTAAGAATTTGTAATTTGTAATGCTTTTTGATTCTCTTTCATTTGAATTGACAGAGACCTAATCCATGTAGTAGGATGGGTATGATATGTCGGGAAGGGTCGGGATAGCTCAGCTGGTAGAGCAGAGGACTGAAAATCCTCGTGTCACCAGTTCAAATCTGGTTCCTGGCATCTAGTTACTAATAGATACTCATAAAAATTCGATATGGATCATCAGACATATTGGTTACTAGTCTAGACCACGACCCATACTTCTCCATCTAGGTGTCTAGAGATATACCTCCCTTTCTTTTTGTAGTATAGGGACAGAAAAGAATTCGATGCTGTTTCGGCTTCTTTTTTCTTTGTTTCTATGGTGCCTCTTCTCATTCAAACAAAAAATATGAATCCTTCATACATATCCAAAAATTCAAGTTAGTTGTTTGAAAACCCAACAGTCCGATCTTAAGGAGTGGATAGGTGGGATATAGGCAAGATTCATTTCAGATATAGTCCAAATAGAATCTCAGCAACCCCTTTCCTTTCTTTCGTTTTTTCTTTCCCATTCCCTTTCGCCACTCCTTCCTACGTGATTTTTGAGAGCCCATATAATTGCTGTGCGCGGTACAAAGTTCGTGGTGCAGAACTCTTTTTTTGTTCATTTTAGTAACCCGGCTCCCCCGAAAGATCTTCCAAATTGGAAAATTGTACTGAAGCCCTATTTTTGATCGAGCCCATCTAATCTAGAATACGCATGAGAATCCAATGAATCTCTTTGATCTAGAATAGAAAAAGATTCCTTGAATGTCTGGAGGCGTCGAAGTGAAGATTCATATTCAAAGAGCGTCTTGTATTTCATAGAAATTAGGTGCAATATAATCCTTCCGTAAGGGCCATCCTATCCAGCTTTCAGGCATCAAAATACGTTTCAGGTGTGGATGATTCTCATAAGAGATTCCCAACATATCATAGGATTCCCGTTCTTGAAAATCCGAACTTTTCCAAATCCAGAAAACCGACGGAATTCTAGGATGTCTCCTTGGGACAAATACTTTTATGCATACCTCTTCTGGTTGATCCAGACCATACTGTATTCTCGTAAGATGATACACACTAGCTAACAGTCCCCCTGGTGCTACATCATAGGCACATTGGGAGCGTAGATAATTGTAACCAGATACATATGAAATGACAGCAATGGAGTGCCAATCTTCGGGTTTTATTTGTAAAGTTTCGATTCCTTGATAATCGAAGCCCAAAGATCTATGAACTAGTTCATGCTTGACTAGCCACGCGGACAAACGACCCTGCATCTTTTTTTTTAATCTCTCCCG